AATCAGCCCGGGTCGGTTTACTAATGGGATGCCCTAATGTGTTACAAAAATTCGCTTTAGACAATGATCCAATCAGAGGAATAATTGGAACTATTGTCTCGAACTTCTTCATAGCATTATTTATTAGAAATGAATTTTCTAGCATTTGACTTCGTACCACTGAAGAATTTAGTGGTACGCTTGAACGATAGCCCAAAAAGTCAAGAGAATACTTGCATAATTGGTTTATATCGATCCTTCCTGGTTGAAACCACGCATAAAAATGATATTGCCATAAAGTAACAAGGTAATATTTCCATTTATTCATCAGAAGAGGCGTATCTTTTGAAGCCAGAATTGATTTTCCTTGATATCTAACATAATGCATGAAAGGATCTTTGAAGAACCATAGGATGCACTGAAAATCATTATCAAAGAAGACTTTGGCAAAATGTTCTATTTTTACATAGAAATAGATTCGCTCAAAAAAGATTCCAGAAGATGTTGACCGTAAATGAGAAGATTGATTACGGAGAAAAAGAAAGATGGATTCGTATTCACATATATGAGAATTATATAGGAACAAGAATAATCTTGGATTACCTTTTGAAAAAAGGGTAATATGTTTCTTTGGAGTAATAAGACTATTCCAATACTCGTGGAGAAAGAAACGTAATAAATGCAAAGAAGAGGCATCTTTCACCCAGTAGCGAAGGGTTTGAACCAAGATTTCTAGATGGATGTGATAGGGTATTAGCACATTCGACACATAATCTAAATGTGAAAATTTGTCCTCTAAAAAAGTAAATATGGAATGAATTGATCGTAAATTATGCGATTTTGCTATTTCTTTCCTTTCTAAAGAAGATACTAATCGTAGGGAAAATGAAAATGGAATTTCCACAATGACTGCAAATCCCTCTGAGATAATTTGAGAATACAAATTCTTGTTGTGCCCAAAAAATGGATTTTGGATAGAATCATTAGCTGAAAAAATCAAAGGATTCTGTTGATACATTCGAGTAATTAAACGTTTCACAACTATTGAACTAGATTTCTTGTCATAACCTGCATTTTTGAACAAAATCGATCTATTTAAACCATGATCATGAGCAAGTGCATAAATATACTCTCGAAAAAGAAGTGGGTATAGGAAGTCATATTGTCGAGATCTATCTAGTTCGAAATATCCTTGAAATTCCTCCATTGGAAATTTGATTTGACCCCAAAAAGAAAAAAAAAAGGTAGGGGATTTATTGGTTATCAAATGATACATCGTGCGATACAGTCAAAACAAGGTATTCTAGTAAGAAAAGAATAAATACCTCGTAGACAGGTAGACTCATTAACGGACTCTCTATCCTCTCTTTTTTAATCGAATTAGTTTATATTCGTTATAGGATAAGAAGATGGATTAGAAATCCTTTATTTTTCATTTCAACCCAATCGCTCTTTTGATTTTGGAAAAAAAAATATCTTTATCAATATGCCGCTTCTTCTACACATTTATGTACAACCTAGAATAGGAAATAGCTAATAGTTAGGACTCATTAAAAAATGGATAATCATCCATTCATGGAAAAGCCCTTCCCGTACCAGGTACTAATATCTTTTTAACGTGTAATTAGATCGGGTAATCAGTCAAATTAAGAAATTATGAACAGAAGTTCGTTGCTTTTTCTTTCTTTATAATTAATTGAGGTCATAGGACTCTATCCATTTATTCATTCGACCCAACTCTGAATTAATTTCATTTTTTTCTCACTAAGAATTCAAACAAGGTTTTGAACCGATCCAGTAAGAATGAAATATTTTCAGAATTCTCTATTGATACGACATGCTGTTTTTTCCAGTCATTCCTTTCAGGATCAGTCGTGGTCTTACAAACTCTACCGAAGGTATGAACGAATCCGTTACTTCATATAAATGTGTAAAATATGCTAGCCGCACTTAAAAGCCGAGTACTCTACCGTTGAGTTAGCAACCCGAAAAAAAATTAGGATATGTAGATACAATTGGAAAAAATAAAGAAATTCAATTGCACGACGCAATCAAAACATCGAACTAGCAATAAAATTCAAATTGATTCTAAAATTATGAATCTAAAAAATAAAAATAAAGAGATCCAATAAGAATAATCAAATTTTCAGATAAAAAAAAAAGCAATTTTGATAGATTGACTCTTCTCGTTTATGTTATCCATTTTTTTTTAACCAAAAAAGACTTCTTGTTTGTATCACAAAAAATCGAACGAACCCATATATATAGATATTCTTTTTTATTGTGAATGAAGTAAAATAAAAAAACGAAATCTAAGAAAGAAAAATATAAGAAAGATAAATAGATCCCTTTCTACACGATCGAATTATATTTGTTCAATACACTGTTGTCAATATGAATAGTTAGAAAAGAATACAATAAAAAAAAAGTATAAATAGAGCAAAAGAAGAGGAAGGGAGTGGGGAAAGTATAGTAGAAAAAAAAACTTATACTTATACAAAGCTATATACGAATCACCCACACCCTCTTCTTTTGTATTTCATTAATTGACTTTCCTTTAATTAAGACGAAATTCTGTAAAAACAAACCCCCGCCTTCTTTAAAATATCATAAACAGTTCCTGTAGGTTGAGCGCCTTTTTCAAGAAAATAGAGAATAGCAGAAATATTTAAATACGTTTGATTATTTATCGGATCATAAAAACCCACTTTCCGAAGATCTCTTCCTTCTCTTCGGGATCGAACATCAATTGCAACGATTCGATAAACGGCTCATTGGGATAGACGTAGATAAACTAGAACCCCCCCTAGAAACGTATACGAAGTTTTTTCCTCGTACGGCTCGAGAAATTAGAATATAGATATGTCTATGTATACAATTCTAATGTCAAATAGATCTATAAAAGCATTAAATCAAATAAATTAGACTATGATTATTTAATACTTTTTTTTCTTTATCAAAAAAAAAGAATTTGTATTCTCAAAACTCAAGTTGAGTAACTCTGAAATAGCTCAAAAGAAAACCCTTAGGCATTTGATTTTTTGAGTGGTCTCTAACCCCTTTTTCTTTGTCTCATTTAGAATCTATTCGGACTCCTTATTCTTGATCTAGTTGTCGAGACAATTAAAAAAAAGATATTTCCTTGTTCAAAAATATTTTCTCTTTGCCTTGAATCATTGGGTTTAGACATTACTTCGGTGATTTTTAATCGTTTCAAAATGGCAGCAACATGCCCCTTTTTCTGATTTATTTCTATCAAAGAATCATAAACGGTTGATTCCCGCACGATACACTTTGGATCAAAAGAGTTTCACTAATTCCAACAAATTTTCCTTTTTTGGATTTGAAACTTGCTCGAATTGGATCCTTTCGATTTAGAAATCGAAAATAGACTACACTTACGAAGTTGTTCCAACTTATTAATTGGCACTAACCCTAGATCCTTGCCCTGAGAAATGAATCAATACTTTCTACTCGAGCTACATCACATACTGTTTACACTACAACCCAAGAAAAAATGAGGTTTCTAGTGGAACAGAACAAAGGATGTCGAGCTAAGAGCACCTTCATTCCTATAGAATCAAATAGAATCAAAAGGGTGGGTGTAAGAATCCACAACTGATCATGTCCTTCAAGTCGCACGTTGCTTTCTACCACATCGTTTCAAACGAAGTTTTACCATAACATTCCTCTAGTTTGGAACTGATATGTAATTGATTCAATTAGGGAATCATGAATAGTCATTTGTTCGGTCGTTACATTGCTTTCTAAAGAAGTCTTAGAAAGAATTCAATTTCACCCTCGATTTTCTTTTTATTGGATGAATGCAATATTTTTATTTTATTTATTAATTATTAATTTCTAAATATTAGAAAGAAAAAAGCTCTTTGTATTAAATCTACATTGCATCTTCAAGTAACTTGAGAGGATATATTCAACAATCTTAGACTTCTTCGAATATTAAATATTCATAAGAAATCATTAAATTCAAATAGTTATTGAATTGAAAAAAAAACCTACCCGGATATCACTATTTGATGAATAAAGTTTTACTAAAGATTACATTTATCATAATAAATAATCTATCTTTGAATTAAACCTAAATCTCAGTGATTATAAAAATATAGATAGATAGAAAAAGAAATTTATTTCTTTTTTTCGTGGAGTGGATAAAAAAAAATTGATGTAAAGGAAGATTTAGGCTCTTTTTCTTTCATTTCATACTGAAAAAGAAAATCATAAAAAAAAAAGATAATTCCCTCTATCAGATAGACTGAACAATTGTCAGTGGAATGAATTATGAATATTCAATATAGAATATTTCAAATGAACGAATCAAAAATCTTTTTCAAAAAACCAAAAAACGTTATCACTGAAATAGAACGACAATAATACATTAAGCATTTCCTCATTTTACGCGTAGTTTCTTTGACTGGTGGGGGTTCGTTCAATAATTTTTATTTAAAGTAAGGAGAATAGAATATAGAATGTATGAATTACCCCCTGTTTATATTATTCCATATATTTACAATTATTTATGAGAACCAAATCAAATACGAAATGAAATACCTAAAAATGAGGTTCAAAGAAAATAGATATGTTATATGTATGTAATTGATTATTTCTTAATCCAATTTGTACAAGCACAGCTAGTGAAATTGATATCTTACATTGTTAATTAATTCTTATTATATGGCACGTAAGACTTTTTGAAGTAACTAACTTAAACTTCAATATGAATATTCAAAGTATAAGGGGATGGACATACGATGAAAAGCGCATTCAACCTCTTTCTTTTGCAATCCCCCTTTTTCTTTATTTCCAATTCTTCGAATCTATGTTCCTAGATCACAACTCGATTAAGTTCCATCTATATCTATCTTATTTGAATTTATTTTGTGAAAAAATAGGATTTAAAGAAGAATAGAATCATTAAAAATCAGAAACAAGAATCACATAATATCCAATATTTGACTCTTAAAGAGTAAAGAAGACAGTTCAAAAAGACAACCTTTCTTTATTCTGATAATAGATATTTCTATCTATATAGATAATAGGTATTCCCTGGGACGGAAGGATTCGAACCTCCGAATAGCGGGACCAAAACCCATTGCCTTACCACTTGGCCACGCCCCATTTCGATTTCTATTCAATACTAATAAACACTAGTATTGTTTTTTGTTATTCGTCAATTCCAATCCAAAATATCTATGGACTCTATTGTTCCTAGGGTTTTGACACGTGTAGAGATACAATGAAACTGAATTTATTGATCATTACATATAATTCAATTAAGATATTGTATAAAAGTATGATTTATTCTATTCTTTTTTAATGTAAGAATTGAAGGATTTTTGATTGGTTGAGTTCAAAGAAGGATTTTTTGGTATACCTTACTCTTTTTTTTTTCATTTTTAAGGGATATCAATTATCAATAACAATAACTCAATCAAAATACAATTTCCAAGAAAAAAAAATGTTTGTTATGCTTAATATCTTTAGTTTGATCTGTATCTGTCTTCATTCCACCCTTTATTCGAGTAGTTTTTTCTTAGCCAAATTGCCGGAGGCCTACGCTTTTTTGAATCCAATCGTAGATTTTATGCCAGTAATACCCCTTCTCTTTTTTCTCTTAGCCTTTGTTTGGCAAGCTGCTGTAAGTTTTCGATGAGATCTTTAATACTGTCCTAGACATGATTTATTCGAAAAAAAAAAATCGAACAATGGATAAGATCGGATAAGTCTCACAGCATGAACCCTCGATTCAAACAATTCTTAGATAGCTGCAAGAAATCTGACTCACTCTCTTTCCTTTCCTCATTCTGATTCTTTTTCATTTATTGAAAAACCCTTTTAGAGTCATCCCAAAATAGGAAAGATATCTTTTTTTTTAATAAAAGACTCGACTCTTATTCCAAATGAATTTCTGAAAATTCTTTTTGATTTTTGATTTCGAGAAACCATTTTGTTTATTGGTGTCAAAATAGGATATGGGGTAGAAAAATGGAGAATCTATTCTCTTTTTTTTTTCAAAAAAAAAAGATCTTGGAGATTGTGTAATGCTTACTCTCAAACTCTTTGTTTACACAGTAGTGATATTTTTTGTTTCTCTCTTCATCTTTGGATTCCTATCTAATGATCCAGGACGTAATCCTGGACGTGAAGAATAAAAAGGCCTTTCTTTTTACTTGCTTAATTTTTCAATGTTCTTACTTCGGATTTTATCTATTGTACATCCTTATTTTTTATATTAAATAAAAAAAAAAACAAGTCATCAACGGAAACGGAAAGAGAGGGATTCGAACCCTCGGTACGAAAAACTCGTACAACGGATTAGCAATCCGACGCTTTCGTCCACTCAGCCATCTCTCCCAATTGAAAAAGGATAATTACTATCTTACATTACACAAAAAATAAGGCTTGAAAAAAATCCTTTCTTTATCTCTCTTTATTCTTTTTTTGACTATATTGATATATACAACTTTAATATATATTACTTTTATTTAATATATATTACTTTTATAAGCAATCCCATTTAGATAAAGAAAAGGTTCTAAAGAGATATTTCGAATAAAAAAAAAGAAAAAGGCAAGAATACCTCTTCTTCCGAAAGAGCTTTTTTTCTTTTCACGGCCTGGCCTGGTCAGTACCTAGCCGGGCCATTTTTTGTTCCATTCCAAATCATAGATAAAATGATTTGTTTGAAAACAAAAGTGCTTATTATTGATTATTGAAACAACAATCAGAAGAAGGAATCTTTCCATTCCTATGATATGGAATCTCATTCTATAGAATCAAAGTGTCATTTTTTATTGTATTATTATTATTCTTTCTTTTCTTTCCTTCTTTTTTTCCTTTACTGGAAAAAAAGAAAAAATAAGGAACTGTGGATTGTTGTGCAATGCATTCTTATGTCATAACATAAATAGTTTTATCGAGCCCTACCTGTTCTGTCAAAAATCCTCCAGCAAAAGAAAGAACTTGTTCTTTCTTTCTTTTAATTTTGAATTAGGAGTGTTCTTTTACTAATCTGATTAGGTCTACTAACATGACAAAACCAAAACAAACACACCAATGCTATAATTTTCATCATTATTTTGTTTTGGATCCTATCTTGATTACGTCCGATTACCTTTTTTTGTTCGACAAAAGTTTCATTTATATACAATAATCGCATTGTAGCGGGTATAGTTTAGTGGTAAAAGTGGGATTCGTTTTATTAATCCCTTTTATAGTTAAGGGATCTCTCGGTTTGATTTGATTCATATTCCGAAAAAAAACTTTTTTTCTTAAAAGGATTTAATCCTTTACCTCTCAACGAAGGATTCGAGGAAGAATATACATTCTCGTGATTTGTATCCAAGGGTCAATTAAAAATTGACAAATTGGATTATTTAATTGCGAAACATAATCTTTTTTTTAATTGGATCAATACTTCCAATTTAATGAGTATTAGGAAAGGATCCATGGATAAAGATAGAAAAGCGTATTTCTAATCGTAACTAAATTTTTCTTTTCGAT